AAATCGAAAGATCAAAAATGAGTGTGCATAATTCAGTGATTCTTCTTTGTTCTCCTAATTGATTGCAATTAAACTCGGCCCAATCTTTTCCTAAAAAAAGGATTGAGCCGATACTTCCTATACTCATCCTCTACTTCCTATAGGATATGCAGTATTTGCATATATCTTTCATATGTACAGATCTTTTAACCATTTGAACCATAGATATATACAAGATCTAAATACAATGAAGACTAAATAATTTCATATTTCGATTTTATATTTTTCGTGTCGGATCCATAATTAATTCCATGGATCCTTAGGATTGGTGGATCATTTTATATCTCGTAATTTCAGGCCTTAGATTAAGCTAGAGGAAGGACTCCCTCTATCCACTATACTCATCCTGTATATTGTCTTTTTCGTTCCATGTTGCAATATATAAACTTATTTATTGTTTGATTTTATACGATACAAGGTTATACGAGAACGAATTCCTTATTTATAGTTATCTTATTTATAGTTATAGAAAGAAAGATAGTTATAGAAAGAAAGAACTATTTCTCTTTTCAATGAGCATTTGTACATGACATGATAGAAACCTGTCTTTCTATCATTTTCTATTGAAAAAAAAATAGTAGATTATTTATATCTATCTATACATATATAGATAGATATAGATATTGAAGTGATACCTTGTATTCCAAGAAAGAGAATCATTTCTTTAAATACTAACTCGTTGTTAGTTAACAATTCTAATCATTGGATTCATATGCTTAATTATGATAGGAAATAAAATAGTAAAATGATTATTCATCGAATGACTATTCATCTATTGTATTTTCATCAAATAAAATAGGGGGCAGGAAGACTCTATGGAAAAATGGTGGTTCAATTCGATGTTGTCTAATGATAAGTTAGAATATAGGTGTGGTCGAAGTAAATCAATGAAAAGTCGTGATGGTATTGGACATGTCAATGGAAGTGAAGAACCTATTATAAATGATAGGGATAAAAACATTTCTAGTTGGAGTGATAGTGGCAGTTATAGTTTCAATAATATTGATTATTTATTTGCTATTAGGAATTTGATCTCTGATGACACTTTTTTAGTTAAGGATAGTAATGGTGACAGTTATTCTGTATATTTTAATATGGAAAATAAGAGTTTTGAGATTGCTAATGAGAGTTTTTTTCTGAATAAATTAGAACATAATTTTTCTAGTTTTTTGAATAGGGGGTTTAAGAAAAACAATCGCTACTATTATCATTACATGTATGATACTCAATCTAGTTGGAATAATTACATTAATAGTAGCATTGAGAGTTATCTTCGTTTTGAAGTTAGTATTAATAGTTTCATGTTAGGTGGTACTGACAATTCTAGCGACAGTTACATTTATAATTTCATTTGTACTGAAAATATAAGTGGGACTAAAAGTATAATAAGTGGTAGCGAAAGTAGAAGTTCTAGTATAAGACCTAGTAATAAGGGCATTAATTTCAAAAATTTCAATATACTAAGAAGAAGATCTAATGATTTCGATATAAATAAAAAATACAGACATTTATGGATTCAATGCGAAAATTGTTATGGATTAAATTATAAAAAATTTTTTCGATCAAAAATGCATATTTGTGAAGAGTGTGGATATCATGTGAGAATGAGTAGTTCAGATAGAATCGAACTTTTGATTGATTCGGGCACTTGGGAGCCTATGGATGAAGATATGGTCTCTACGGACTTCCTTAATTTTCATTCAGAAGCGGAACCTTATAGAGATCGTATCAAGTTGTATCAAAGAAGGACAGGTTTAACTGAAGCTATTCAGACAGGGATAGGTCAACTAAACGGTATTTCTACAGCAATTGGGGTTATGGATTTTAAGTTCATGGGAGGTAGTATGGGATCTGTAGTAGGTGAAAAACTCACCCGTTTGATTGAATATGCTACTAATCGATCTCTACCCGTGATTATTGTGTGTGCTTCTGGAGGAGCACGCATGCAAGAAGGAAGTGTAAGCTTGATGCAAATGGCTAAAATATCTTCTGCTTTATATAATTATCAATCAACTAAAAAGTTCTTCTATGTATCAATCCTTACATCTCCTACAACGGGTGGAGTAACAGCTAGTTTTGGGATGCTGGGAGATGTTATAGTTGCTGAACCAGGTGCGTACATTGCTTTTGCGGGTAAAAGAGTAATTGAACAAACATTGAATAGGACAATGCCCGACGGTTCACAAGCGGCGGAGCATTTATTCCGTAAAGGCTTATTCGACTCAATCGTACCACGTAATCCTTTAAAAGGTATTCTGAGTGAGTTATTTCAGCTCCACGGCTTCTTTCCCTTGAATCGAAATTCGAAAAATTAAAGTACAGCACCAGATTCGATTCAGTTATTTTATTTATAACGAACAAGTATTTAGTTCATTGTAATAAAAAAACAAAGAAAAACGTTCCTTGGCGACATAAGTTTCACTTTTTAGTCAGAATCCCAAGTTTCAGATAATTTTTTTCTTCCAGATCTATTTTTTATCTTCATGATTAGGAATTATGAACCCTCTATCAAGAGTATCAAAAAGTGAATTTAGCTTCCTGAGGAATTCTAATTGGGGGAAATAAAAAGAATTTTATCTGGCCTTCTTACGTATTAAGATAGACAATAATTAAAAATAAAAAATAGCAAAAAAAAAAAAAAGAAATAGAAAATATGGAATAGAAGTTATTTGATTTCTATATCTATCGATAACCGCCCTTTTTTACTATAAATCTCTGTTTTGTTTGTTGGATCGGATTATTTAGATTCGCGAATTCATAAATTCATACATAATAAACTATTTCAGACTAAACAACTCCTTTCTTTTTATTTTAGTTAATAATAATTTATTAGTTAATAATTATTTCGTTAATAATAAATTACTTACCTTATTAGATTGTAAAGAACGATAGAAAACATAGCGAGATGGAAGAAGAATAATACAAATTTTAAAAGCAAATTATCATATCGATATTCGTGTAGAAAGATGAATAGGTCCACTTAATTTAATTCGACATTTTGGCATTTAAAATTTGTATTTTATTATTCTTTTTTTTTTTTTATTTGAAATTCATAATTTTTTTGAGATTCAAAAATGAATATATCGTATATATCTTATATTATTCTTATATTATATTCTTAGAATATATTATATATAGTTAATTATCTTATATCTTATATATATAGTCTATATATAGTATATTCTTCTAGCTTCTAGATATAGATAATTATTATATCTGGAATTATTATATATGGAATTATTATATATGGAATTATTATATATATAATTATCTTATTTAATAATTAATACTACTATTCATTTAATTATTAATTAATACTACTTAATTAACATTAATTAATTAACATTAACGCAATATTATATTATTAATACATTATTAATTAACGTAATATGATATCAACATTTTAACGTAATTAACGTAATATTCTAATATTTTTATATTATTTTTCAAACTGAATTTGAAATTACAATAGTCAATATTACTTATAATAGATATACTTATCATATCATAAGATATCTTTCTAATGGATACAAATATATAGATATAAATATTAAATCGAGGCACCCATTCTATGACAGATCTCAACTTACCCTCTATTTTTGTGCCTTTAGTGGGCCTAGTATTTCCGGCAATTGCAATGGCTTCTTTATCTCTTCATGTCCAAAAAAATAAGATTGTCTAGATCCGATGGGACCAAATCTTATCAATTTATTTCAACACTAGATCATAATACGGATATTTATTTAGTGTAATATGGTACCATATGTGAGTCTTTCCACACACAAATGAAAGAACTGTTATGCATGCGCGGATACATGATATCCGCATAAATGCATATATATGCGAGCTATATCTGGTTAAAAATGCATCAATGAATATTTTTATTTAATAGAAAGTCAATGTATCTAACCAATTACTCCACATCAGAATAGTGCTAGTTTTTTAAAGTTACTTCGGGATCAAGAAAGGTAAAGTCAAATTCACAAATTCATTTGGGTTATTCTCTCAATTCCAATCGAATGCAACTGAATCTAGTATAGTATGAATTGGCGATCAGAACATATATGGATAGAACTTATAACGGGGTCACGAAAAACAAGTAATTTTTGCTGGGCCTGTATCCTTTTTTTAGGTTCACTAGGATTCTTACTGGTTGGAACTTCCAGTTATCTTGGTAGGAATCTGCTATCCGTATTTCCGTCTCAGCAAATTGTTTTTTTTCCACAAGGGATCGTGATGTCTTTTTACGGGATTGCGGGTTTATTCATTAGCTCCTATTTGTGGTCCACAATTTTGTGGAATGTAGGTAGTGGTTATGACCGATTCGATAGAAAAGAAGGACTTGTGTGCATTTTTCGTTGGGGATTTCCTGGAATAAATCGTCGCATCTTCCTTCGCTTTCTTATGAGAGATATCCAATCAATCAGAATTGAGGTTAAAGAGGGTTTTTCTCCTCGTCGTGTCCTTTATATGGAAATCAGAGGCCAAGGGGCCATTCCTTTGACTCGTACTGATGAGAATTTTACTCCACGAGAAATTGAACAAAAAGCTGCCGAATTGGCCTATTTCTTGCGCGTACCAATTGAAGTATTTTGAATTAATTGAAGAATAAAGTTTTCTTAGCATGGGGAAAGGAATTTGCTAATTCCTTTTTTAATACAATTGAAGTCTTTTCGGAATGTTCATTTGAACAAAACATATTATACTATTCTGTTTCCCCGTTCCCTTGTCGCGGCGACTCACATAGAATAAAACAAAAAAAGCCGGAGGACGTATATGGAATAATGATACTCTAAATAAACTATACTATAATTAATTAATTAAGAAAAGAAGACAATTTTAGTATACTATTTTTATACCAAAAAGTATTTCATATGCGTATGGATCCCAACTCAATTCTTTTATACTTGAAAATTTCTACTAAAAAAAATCAATAAGTAGGGATTCATCAAATATATCTGAACATTTATTTCGTAATAAAAAATTCGTGTCACCTTTTTCGGCCAAGATTTTCAATTGATACTTTATCTCATTTTCTTGGATTGGGGCTAGATGGTGAAACATTTCGAAATAATTAATTGATCCGGGGGATTCGTTTCGAAATCCGATTCGTTATTTTATTAAGTAGGTTTTCGAGTATTCATCGAATGGAACAAATGAAGATGCAATTGCTTCGAATTTGTCCAATTGAGATATCTCGGGCTAATTAATATTGATTTTTTGATTTTCATTCGAAAAAGGACCCTTATTCTATTTCTATTATTCTCTTTATATATTCCTTCTAGATCCAAGAACTAAACAAAAATTCTTACAAAAAAATAGAAATAGAACCATGGGTTCAATACCTGGTTATAGAACTCGTGTTTCAGCTAAATATCATATAGAGTCAACTAATCAATAATGAAGCGAGTTCATTAACAATTCAATTCACAGATCAAAAATGAAAAAAAAGAAAGCATTGCCTTCTTTCCCATATCTTGCATCTATAGTTTTTTTGCCCTGGTGGGTTTCTTTCTCATTTAATAAATGTCTGGAACTTTGGGTTACTACTTGGTGGAATACTAGGCAATCCGAAACTCTCTTGAATGATATTCAAGAGAAAAACCTTCTAGAAAGATTCATAGAATTAGAAGAACTCTTTCTATTGGACGAAATGATAAAGGAGTACCCGGAGACACATATACAAAAACTTTGTATAGGAATACACAAGGAAACAATACAATTGGTCAAAACACATAATGAATATCATCTTCATATCATTTTGCATTTCTCGACAAATATAATCTGTTTTGCTATTCTAAGTGGTTATTTTATTCTGGGTAATGAGGAACTTGTCATTCTTAACTCTTGGGTTCAGGAATTCCTTTATAACTTAAGTGACACAATAAAAGCTTTTTCTATTCTTTTATTTACTGATTTATGGATTGGATTTCACTCGACCCATGGTTGGGAACTTATAATAGGTTCGGTCTACAACGATTTTGGATTGGCTCATAACGATCAAATTATATCTGGTCTTGTTTCCACTTTTCCAGTTATTCTAGATACAATTGTGAAATATTGGATCTTCCATTATTTAAATCGTGTATCTCCTTCGCTTGTAGTCATTTATCATTCAATGAATGAATGAAGAACTCGTTTGATCTCCTGGTATCAATCAAATCAGAATCTTTCTTCCTTTATAAACAAAGCATTTTCAATCTTACTTAATTCTTTATATTTCTACCTGTTCAAGGTATTCATCCTATATTCCAGTACAACTATTCCAGTACAATGGCAGACTCGTGCATAGGGAACTATACTAGCTACCTATCTAATTTATTGTAGAAATTCCGGGATCCATGATTGGACATGCAAAATAGAAATACTTTTTCTTGGGTAAAGGAACAGATGACTCGATCCATTTCTGTATCGATCATGATATATGTAATAACTCGGGCATCCATTTCAAATGCATATCCCATTTTTGCGCAGCAGGGTTATGAAAACCCACGAGAAGCAACTGGACGAATTGTATGTGCCAATTGCCATTTAGCTAATAAGCCTGTGGATATTGAAGTTCCGCAAGCTGTGCTTCCTGATACTGTATTTGAAGCAGTTGTTAGAATTCCTTATGATATGCAACTGAAACAAGTTCTTGCTAATGGTAAAAAAGGGGGTTTGAATGTGGGTGCTGTTCTTATTTTACCCGAGGGATTCGAATTAGCCCCCCCCGATCGTATTTCTCCCGAGTTGAAAGAAAAGATAGGAAATCTGTCTTTTCAGAGTTATCGTCCTAATCAAAAAAATATTCTTGTGATAGGTCCTGTTCCCGGTCAGAAATATAGTGAAATCGTCTTTCCTATTCTGTCCCCCGACCCTGCTACGAAGAAAGACGTTCACTTCTTAAAATATCCCATATATGTAGGTGGGAACAGAGGAAGGGGTCAGATTTATCCTGATGGTAGCAAGAGTAACAATACAGTCTATAATGCTACATCAGCAGGTATAGTAAGCAAAATAGTACGTAAAGAAAAGGGGGGATATGAAATATCCATAGTTGATGCATCGGACGGACGTCAAGTGATTGATATTATACCTCCAGGGCCAGAACTTCTTGTTTCAGAGGGTGAATCCATCAAGCTTGATCAACCATTAACAAGCAATCCTAATGTAGGAGGGTTTGGTCAGGGAGATGCGGAAATAGTGCTTCAAGATCCATTACGCGTTCAAGGACTTTTGTTCTTCTTTGCATCTGTGATTTTGGCACAAGTTTTTTTGGTTCTTAAAAAGAAACAGTTTGAAAAGGTTCAATTGTACGAAATGAATTTCTAGGTCCAGAGATTTCTTAGCATCAAGTTGGTAAAAAGTATCGATTTAGTGTCGATCGATACAATTATGTTCGATCAAAAAATTCGGTAAATCCTTTTGTTTACTTTGTTTATACTATTTCTTTGTTTTGTGAGACGTCTAGAATTCATT